TCCTCTCGATTTGTAATTTAATACACAAATCAATTGGTTCTCTTAGGCTAGCGATATACTGTGTATTATCAACGATTTCTACGGAAGGTGGTAAGATGATGTCTTGAGCAGTTACATACCTGGGGCCCTTGACACAAATGGAGGCATCGCAAGTTCCATACAACGCACTTCTCAATACAATTTCTTTCAAATTCATTAAAATTTCATGGACTGATTCTTGAATACCCGTTATAGTAGAAAATTCGTGTGGTATTTTCGCGGATTTTGCACGTGTGATACATGTTCCGTCTATTTCGCTAAGCAACGCTCTTCGCATCGCAATGCCTATTGTGTCAGCTTGACCTTTCATAAGTGGAGATAGAATAAAGCGTCCATAATAAAGCCGCTTGCTGTCGGCTCTTGATTCAACACACTTCCACTGTAATGTCCGAGTGGATATGGTTACTTTCTCTCGAACCATAATAATATTATTTTTTTTTTGATTAAATCATTGAATTATTTATTTCTCTTGAAATTTCGTTAATATTTATTCTTACACGCGTCTTTTTTTAGGGGGCCTACAACCATTATGCGGCATAGGAGTTACATCCCGTACGAAACTTAATAATATACCACTTCTACGAATAGCTCTTAATGCCGCATCTCTTCCGAGACCAGGACCTTTTATCATGACTTCTGCTCGTTGCATACCTTGATCCACTACTGTACGAATAGCATTTCCCGCTGCGGTTTGAGCAGCAAATGGTGTCCCTCTTCGTGTGCCCTTGAATCCACAAGTACCGGCGGAGGACCAAGAGATTACCCGACCCCGTACATCCGTAACGGTCACAATAGTATTGTTGAAACTTGCTTGGACATGAATAACTCCTTTTGGTATTTTACGTGCATTTTTACGCGACCCAATACGTCCATTCTTACGTGAACCAATTCTTGGTAAAAATTTTGCCATATTTTTTTATCATCTCAAAAACTAAGTCGAAGATCTATGGATATATCCATTTCATGCCAAACTGGATCCTTTATTTTATTTTTTATTTGTACATCGGATTTTTTAGAGAGTTCCTGTTTAGAAAACTTATCCTTGCCTTTGTTTATGTCTCGGGTTGGAGCAAATTACTATAATTCGTCCCCGTCGACGTATCAGTCGACATTTTTCACAAATTTTACGAACGGAGGCCCTTATTTTCATATTTTTCATTCCTTAATTTTGAATATACATATTTTTGAAGAAACTAAATTTCATTAAATTTTGAAATCTGGAATTGTATCCCTCGAAAATGAAGTTGAAAAAAAAACTACTAAATCATTCGAATTTTTGTTGCGGAGTTTATAAATGGGATGTCCTCTCCTCAAATTATAACGATTTATATTTGACTCTATCGTGTGGTATATGTATAAAACAAAACTACGTTGGGTTTTTCCTGGGATATAACCTAAAACCCAATCCTCATTATCTAACCAACCAAACTCTGTAACATACCATCGGATATCAGAAGGATTACCATATATAACACAAAACTTCTCCACCAATTCTTTCTAGTCGAGCCTCCCGGTCTGTCATTATACCCCGAGAAGTAGAAAGAATTACAATCCCCATTCCGCCTAAAATTCTAGGAATTTTTTGATAGTTAGAATAGATTCGTAACCCAGGTCGGCTGATCCGTTTTAAATTTAGACTAGTTTTATATAATATTTTTCTATTCCTTCTATGTCGTAGGGTTAAAACAAAAAAAGTTTTGTTGTCTTCCCGGTGTTTCCTCACATTTTCAATAAAACCTTCTTGTAAAAGTATTTTAATAATGTTTTCGCTGATGTTAGTAGATGCTATTTGAACGGTTCCCTTTCTATTCATGTCAGCATTTCGTATGGAGGTTATTATGTCAGCAATAGTGTCTCTACCCATGATAAACTCAATTTTTATTGCCCCCGAATTTTGTATAATCAACATACTCTTTTTTTCTTTTAGTAAAAAATTATTTTAAATAAAGAAAGGTATATGCACGAAACAAAATTGACTAATTTATTTTAATTTAATCAATTTCATTCAATTCAAATATTATAACTATATGATGTTTCTAGTTTATATCTTAGAATCTCATCTTATTATCTTATAATATCTTATAATTACTGTTCTTAAAATAATGCTTTATTTTATAATACTTCAGGTGCTAATGAAACTATTTTAGTAAAATTTAATTGTCTCAATTCTCGGGTGATTGCGCCAAAAATTCGAGTTCCCTTTGGATTTCCGTCTTGATCAATCACAACTGCAGCATTGTCATCATATCGTATTATCATACCGTTGTCACGTTTGAGTTCTTTACAAGTACGTACAATTACCGCTCTGATCACTTCGGATTTTTCTAAAGGGGAGTTCGGTACTGCTTCCTTTATTACAGCAACAATAACATCACCAATACGGGCGTATCGGCGATTATTAGTTCCTATGATTCGAATACACATCAATTCTCGGGCTCCGCTGTTATCTGCTACACTCAAATGGGTCTGAGATTGGATCATAGCCTTTTTTGAATCTGTTATTTCAATGCAAAAGGAAAAAAGAAATATTGTTTGTTCAAAAAAAAATAAACTTGTGATTTTTTCATCTCAACGGCCCGGCCCTTTTTCCTTTGGTTCTATATTCCTAATCGCTATCCCGAAATAATGAATTGAGTTCGTATAGGCATTTTTGAACCCGCTATTTCAATAGCTTTTCTGGCTATATTTTCTGCTACTCCACCGAGTTCATAAAGTATTCTACCGGGTTTAACTACAGCTACCCAATACTCGGGAGCTCCTTTTCCCGAACCCATACGCGTTTCCGTAGGTCTTACAGTAACGGGTTTGTCGGGAAATATACGTACCCATATTTTTCCACCGCGGCGTACATTTCGTGTCATGGCCCGACGTCCCGCTTCTATTTGTCTAGACGTAATCCAAGCGGGTTCAAGTGCCTGAAGAGCATATCGACCAAAACAAATACGATTACCCCGATAAGAAATTCCTTTCATTCTTCCTCTATGTTGTTTGCGGAATCTGGTTCTTTTGGGGTTATAGTTGATGTTTGTTTCGCAATTTCATCTCTACTACAGAACCGGACATGAGAATTTCTTCTCATCTAGCTCCTCGCGAATCAAATGATTATGATTAAAAAAAATCTACATGTCGCTGATAAATAATATATTGAATCAAATACAAATAATATTATACTATACTGAATCTTGGGATTCCTTTCTCATCGATTTTTTTTTAATCTATTTATATTTATTATAAGTTTGTTATTATAAAAATAAACAAATAAATTTGTATCTCTTTTTTTATATACTTTATATATAGAACTATACTCCTTATTTTTCTATATCTTTATTTTTCTATATATATATATAGATATCGAAGATTTATAGATTTAGAATTTTAGATTTAGAGATAATTATTTCTATTTATAGATTTGTAGATAATGTCCTGAACATAAAAACCTTCGCGGGCGAATATTTACTCTTGCAATTGTAATATTGACTTCATTTGTAGGATTAGCCCGTAAATAAAATAACTTCTCAGAATAAATCGAGTGTCTTTTGGTTCCTTTCGCCATCCCGCCCAATAAATCATTAAAATTCGTTTTCAATAGAATCCTATGTATTTACAGGTTCCGTCGTTCCCATTGCTTCTTGTTAATGGTTAGGTTTTAATTATACAATGGAGCCATTTCTTCGTTTTGTTCTTGAGTCAATTTTTTTAGTCTTTATTGGCTTGAGGCTCTTTATTTTTTTGGTCTATAAACGCATTCAGTTAATTATATTATAGATCTATCCTATATCGATCTTAATGCTTTATTACATTGGCTTTTATGAGATGATTCATAAACCTTACATATTGAAGTTATAGATCATATATCATTGATCTCTTTCTTTCTCTCATCTTTTCATTTATCTGCATAATTTTTGATTTTGCTTTACAATTCATAATCAGATTCGTTTTTTTTTGCAAAACATATTTCAATTGTTACAATGAAATGACTAATATAGCCTATGTTTGACTTCTTTTTTGGATTCAGATCCAGATAATACGAAGCGATGGATTGGTTATTAGTTCTATACTTATGAGTTCATAGTATGGATCAGTCCATTTTTTTGTAATCCTGACCCTAAAAAAACCAACGAGTCACACACTAAGCATAGCAATTATATTAAATAATCAATCGAATTTTTGATTTTATCCAACCCTATAGAATTACTCTTTTTTTATTGGTAAAAAAAAGAATGAAAGACTTTGTCATTTTTTTTATCGATACAACCAACTCGACTGAGGGTTTACTATTCCTCGTCTACAAATGTCCAAATTTTGATTCCTAATACCCCATAAATAGTTCTAACTGCATAGGAAGAATAATCAATTTTAGCTCGAAGGGTTTGTCGAGGAACCCGACCCTCTCTAATCCACTCGACGCGTGCAATTTCTTTTCCGTCAAGGCGCCCTGCAATTTGTACTTGAATTCCTTTTGTATCGGCCTGTTCAGTTAATTCAATAGCTCTTTTCATTGCTTTGCGAAATGAAACTCGATTCTTTAGTTGTCCCGCTATAAATTCGGCAAGAATGTTAGGGTGCCTGTAAGGGTGTGCAATTCTTGAAATAGCAATGTTGAGTTTTCGGTTCACACAATTTAGTTCTTTTTCTACATTTTTCTGTAATTCTTCGATTCTTTTATTTTTAGGCCTACCTTCTATTAATAATTTTGGGAATCCCAAATATATTATAACCTGAATCACATCAATTCGTTTTTGAATCTCTATACGTGCAATTCCTTCAACACCAGAAGAAATTTTCATATTTTTTTGTATATAATTCTTGATACAGTTTCTTATTTTTTGATCTTCTTGCAGACCCCCCGAATAATTTTTTGGTTGTGCAAACCAAAAAGAATAAGGATCTTGGGTTGTACCGAGTCTGAAACCAAGTGGATTTATTTTTTGTCCCATAATCCCCCACCACTATACATATCA